TTCTTTCTGGAGCCCTATACGAAGCTTTTCTAGACGTCTTTCCGGAAATTCCTTTATCATTTCGTCCAAGAGAAATAATTCCTCTAATTCTATGAATTTTTCTAGAATAGCCTTTTCTTGAATATCATTCAAAAAGGTTTCGGATTGACTAGTATTCCACCAATTAGTAACCCAGGATTCCAGACTTTTATTAAATGAGAGAGGGATCCACCAGGGCAAAAATACTACAAATACTATAGATGAAAGATATCTAAGGGGAATGGATGCGTTCTTTTTTGTCATTTTTTCATCTGTGAATTGTTAATGAACCCACCTCATTTGTTGATTCTATGCGTCTAATATTTCTATCAAGCATGAGTTCGATTACAAGGTATCGCGCCTATAAATCGAGTCTTTTTTTTTTTAGTTGGGATTCGGCGGTTAGTCCTTGAACCGAGTGTAGCAAACCTACAGAAATCGAAGAAGAATCCACCGCGAATTCTCGCTTCAAATTCAAATTTGAATTTGAAGCAAGAAATAATAAAAAAAAATAGGGTTTCCGGATATCTCAATTGATCAAATATTCGAAGTGATTCCCCCCTTCGATGAATGCCCGAAAGATTCAAATTCAAAAAATAAATATTAGTCGCATTTCGAAATGAAAGAACTTACCTTCTATTAAAAATGAAACTTTCGAATATTTCGCAAAAAAAAATTAGCGGGCTCCCCAGCCCCGTCCCCGAGCATAGTCCAAGGAATATTTGAGAGAATTTTCTGAAGAATATTGTGATGATCAAAAATGAGTGAAAAAAAAAAGACGGAAAAGTCCTCATTTTATGAGATCCAATTCTTTGGTCAGTAGTAAAGACAAAAGAAAGTATAAAAGAAAAGGGTTTCGTTTTAGATTATGGCTGTTCCGTACACGTTTGCTTTGGTCCAACAGGTCGTTCGGAAGAAACTTCAATCAAGTCCGTTTTGCTAAAGAAAAATGGATTCGTGGGGGTTTCCTCCTGCTAAGAAAGCGTTTATTCTTCAGTTCATTTTTCAAAATCCTTCAATTGGTACACGCAAGAAATAGGCCAATTCCGCAGCCTTTTGCTCAATTTCTCGCGGAGTCAAATTCTCATCAGTACGATTCAAGGGAATGGCCCCCAAGCCTCTGCTTTCTATATAAAGGACACGACGAGCATAAATACCCTCTTTAACTTCTATTCTGATGGACTGAATATCTTTCATAAGGAATCGTAGAAAGATGCGGCGATTTTTTCCAGGAAATCCCCAACGAAAAATACACACTATTCCCTCTTTTGTATCAAATCGATCATAACCGCTACCTACATTCCATATAATTGTGCACCACAAATAGGAACTAATAAAGAGACCCGCGATCCCGTAGAAAGACATCACGATCCCTTGTGGAAAAAAATTGATTTGCTGCGACGGAAATAAAGATAGCAAATTCCTATCAAGATAACTAGAAATTCCAACCACTAAGAATCCTAATGAGCCTAAAAAAAGGATAAAGGCCCAGAAGAAATTGCCTGGTTTGCGAGAGCCCGCTATAAATTCTACCCATATATATTCTGATCGCCAACTCATACATACTAGCTCCAGTTGCATTTTATTGGAATTGGGGAAATAACCAAAACCAAATCCATTTTAGTTTACTTTTTGTATTTCCGAAGTAACTCTCATCAACTAGTACTATTTGGACGTGAGCTCTTAGCAATAATTCATCGAATTGGTGAGGTAGAATAAAATAAGAGTATCCCCTTCATATAAGTCCCTGTAGATTGGTACCATTGACTTTCATTGCAGACATGAGTTCGGATCACAGCCTCTTGTTCAAAATAGATAGAATTTATGTACCTATATATCATGTTTACACATGCATAAGAGCTCTTCGTTTATGTTCGGGGAAAGCCGCCTCTTAGTCTTATACACTATTCTACTAAATGGATATCCGTCATCGCTAAGTCTTGAAAAAAACTAGACGAGATTTGACCTTGATCCGATCGGATTTACAAAATCTTATTTTTTTCAAGATAAAGAAATAACGAAGCCATTGCCATTGCCGGAAATACTAGGCCCACTAAAGGCACAAAAATAGAGGGAAAGCTGTTGAGAATTGTCATAGAAAGGGTACCTCGATTTAATATTTGTACCTGTTATTGGTATAAGGATATCCTATAATAATTAGAATTCATATTCTAATTATTATCATATTCTAATTCGTATATAAATGTATATTAAGTATACTTATATAATTGTATATAAGTATACTAAGTATACTAAATGAGTATATATACTAAGCGCAAGGAATGTAGAACTAAATAAACGGGCCTATGCATCTTTCTACATGAAATATATGTATGATAATCCATTATTATTACTTATTTTTATTCTTCTCTTGTTTTTAGCTTCGGATTTCTTTTTTAATATCTAATTTTGTTAATACAAAATTAGATATTAAAAAAGAAAAGAATTTCTTACAAATTCCCTAGGGATTCGTTAGAATGCG